TCAATATCATTTGATGGAATAGTTGCCTCAGCTCCTTGTTGTTTGAGGAAACCCTCCACTTCAATTGGTCTTTTTTCACGAAAAGCAGACATGAGATAACAAATCAAGTGTTTCGCTAAGATTTCGAATAGCTGTCCCGAATTCAAATTGATTATGTTTCGCTTCTTCCTCGGAGAAACACGATCAAACAATTCCCAACCATGGTCCTTGCGGATCGGATCATCCATATAGGATACAAAAAGAAACTCCAGATATTTGATATCTTTCTCTTTGAATGAGATCTCAATTCCAGCTACTGTTTCATTAGATATCTTACAACTAGAATCCCTCTTTTTTCCGATCCAGTTCCTCCACCACCGCGAACCCCAGTTAGATTCAGGCATGATACACTTTTTAGTTATTGGGAGGACCCAAGTACTCTCTTTCGGATCCATGAAACAACTCTCAGAGATCTTTTTCCTTTTTGGAAGATACAGGAGCGAAACAATCAACCTATTGATATTGGGAGACCAAAAAGATTCTTCCAATGTATCATTTCTGGGTCCAATGGAATTCATAGGTATAGGAAGAAGCCCCATCAAATAGAGATTTTTTCTTTCGACCATATTTCGATTGTTAATACGATATATAAGGACCGCTACTACAAGCAGTACTACACCTTTGATCGTGAAATATCGATTGCTTGTTGAACCCTGTGAATCACGTGAAAGCAGGACACTCCAAGTTTGGGGGCCAAGGAGTTTCACAAAACGTTCTTGGTGGAAAAAAATGTGAGTGAAAGACACCACTGAATCGAATTTGGTCCATGAATCTAAGAAATAGCGAGAATTCTTGATCTCTCTCAATATCTCTCTCAATTCAAAAATACAGGATTTGAATTGATGCCGTTTCATTGATTTCTCCTAAACGAAAGATTATATTTCAATTGAAATCCACTTACACAAAGACAGCCCCCGTTGATGACGAGTCTCCGCGAAGCATCCATGGCTGAATGGTTAAAGCGCCCAACTCATAATTGGCAAATTCGTAGGTTCAATTCCTGCTGGATGCACGCGAATTGGAACGTTCAATAATAGAATTGGCTCCGTATCAACGGAATCTCATCATCCATAGATAACTAATTGGTATATTCATACTATAAGAATAAGATAGAAACGGTAGAAACGGTAAGAATTCTAATTCTTATAGATACTGGAACTCATAGGGAAGAAAATGGATTTATGGATGGAATCAAATATGCAGTATTTACAGAAAAAAGTATTCGGTTATTGGGGAACAATCAATATACTTCTAATGTCGAATCAGGATCAACTAGGACAGAAATAAAGCATTGGATCGAACTCTTCTTTGGTGTCAAGGTAGTAGCTATGAATAGCCATCGACTCCCGGGAAAGGGTAGAAGAATGGGACCTATTATGCGACATACAATGCATTACAGACGTATGATCATTACGCTTCAACCGGGTTATTCTATTCCACCTCTTATAGAGAAAAGAACTTAAATAAAAAAATAAATACTTAATAACATGGCCATACATTTATACAAAACTTCTACCCCTAGCACACGCAAAGGAGCCGTAGACAGTCAAGCGAAATCCAATCCACGAACAAATTTGATCTATGGACAGCATCGTTGTGGTAAAGGTCGTAATGCCAGAGGAATCATTACCGCAAGGCATAGAGGGGGAGGTCATAAGCGTCTATACCGTAAAATCGATTTTCGACGGAATGCAAAAGACATATCTGGTAGAATCGTAACCATAGAATACGACCCTAATCGAAATGCATACATTTGTCTCATACACTATGGGGATGGTGAGAAGAGATATATTTTACATCCCAGAGGGGCTATAATTGGAGATACCATTGTTTCTGGTACAGAAGTTCCTATATCAATGGGAAATGCCCTACCTTTGAGTGCGGTTTGAACTATTGATTTACGTAATTGGAAGTAACCAATTAGGTTTACGACAAAACCTAGAAATCGATCACTGATCCAATTTGAGTACCTCTACGGGATAGACCTCAACAGAAAACTGAAGAGTAACGGCAGCAGGTGATTGAGTTCAGTGGTTCCTCATATAAAATTATTGACTCTAGAGATATGGTAATATGGAGAAGACAAAATTGTTTGAAGCACGGATAGAACCGGAAGCGCCCCTTGTTTCAAAGAGAGGAGGATGGGTTATTCACATTTCATTTGATGGTCAGAGGCGAATTGAAAGCTAAGCAGTGGTAATTCTAAAGATCCCCCGGGGGAAAAATAGAGATGTCTCCTACGTTACCCGTAATATGTGGAATGGAAGTATCGACGTAATTTCATAGAGTCATTCGGTCTGAGTGCTACATGAAGAACATAAGCCAGATGACGGAATGGGGAGACCTAGGATGTAGAAGATCGTAGCATGAGTGATTCGGCAGATTTGGATTCCTATATATCCACTCATGTGGTACTTCATCATACGATTCATATAAGATCCATCTGTCTAGATATCATCATCTACATCCAGAAAGCCGTATGCTTTGGAAGAAGCTTGTACAGTTTGGGAAGGGGTTTTTATTGATCAAAAAGAAGAATCTACTTCAACCGATATGCCCTTAGGCACGGCCATACATAACATAGAAATAACACTTGGAAAGGGTGGACAATTAGCTAGAGCAGCAGGTGCTGTAGCGAAACTGATTGCAAAAGAGGGTAAATCGGCCACATTAAGATTACCATCTGGAGAGGTTCGTTTGATATCCAAAAACTGCTCAGCAACAGTCGGACAAGTGGGTAATGTCGGGGCGAACCAGAAAAGTTTGGGTAGAGCCGGATCTAAATGTTGGCTAGGTAAGCGTCCTGTAGTAAGAGGAGTAGTTATGAACCCTGTAGACCATCCCCATGGAGGTGGTGAAGGGAGGGCCCCGATTGGTAGAAAAAAACCCACAACTCCTTGGGGTTATCCCGCGCTTGGAAGAAGGAGTAGGAAAAGGAATAAATATAGTGATATTTTTATTCTTCGTCGCCGTAAATAGAAAGAGAAAGAAAAAATAATGAATGATGTGAAATCAAATTCAATCAAACAAATCGGTTTTTTCGTCTTCACAAAATGAAAAAATGAAAAGAAGGGGGAGTAATCACTTGTGGCCCGTTCATCTAAAAAAAATCCTTTTGTAGCTAATCACTTATTAAGTAAAATTGAGAAGCTCAACAAGGCAGAGGAAAGAAGTATAATAGTAACTTGGTCCCGGGCATCCACCATTATATTTGCAATGGTCGGTCATACAATTGCTGTTCATAACGGAAAGGAGCATTTACCTATTTATATAACGGAGCGTATGGTGGGTCACAAATTGGGAGAATTCGCGCCTACTCTGACTTTCCGGGGACACGCGAAAAACGATAATAGATCTCGGCGATAATATTAATATAGCTAATGTATTAATGTAATAAAAAGTGAAATGAGTGCTCTCATGATTTATTCTTATTTTTATTGGTGTGTGTGAGGTAAAACCCTATGATAAAGAAGACCTCGGGTACAGAAATACGAGCTTTAGCTCGACATATAGGTATGTCTGCTCAAAAAGCACGAAGGGTAATTGATCAAATTCGCGGTTGCTCCTATGAGCAAACACTCATGATACTGGAACTCATGCCTTATCGAGCATGTTACCCCATTTTCAAATTAGTTTATTCCGCAGCAGCAAATGCTAGTCACAATAGGGGTTTGAAAGAAGCTGACTTATTTATTAGTAAAGCCGAAGTCAACGAAGGTGTTATCGTCAAAAGGTTAAAACCGCGAGCTCGGGGACGTAGTTACCCAATAAAAAGACCCACCTGTCATATAACTATTGTATTGAGCGAAAGACCTAACTTCAATTTAAAAAATATTTGATTTTCAAAACATTACTTTTAGTTTAGAAAGAGAATATTGGTAGGTAGATATGGGACAGAAAATAAATCCACTTGGTTTCAGACTTGGTACAACCCAAAGTCATCGTTCCTTTTGGTTCGCACAACCAAAAAATTATTCCAAAGGTCTCCAGGAAGATGAAAAAATACGGGATTGTATCAAGAATTATGTACAAAAACATATGAGAATATCCTCAGGTTTTGAAGGAATTGCACGTATAGATATTAAAAAAAGAATCGATTTGATCCAAGTCATAATTCATATTGGATTCGCCAATATGTTAATAGAGGGTAGAGCCCGAGGAATCGAAGAATTACAGACTAATATACAAAAAAGCTTTCATTCTGTGAACCGAAGACTCAACATTGCTATCGCAAGAGTTGCAAGACCTTACGGGCAACCTAATATTCTTGCAGAATATATCGCTCTGCAATTAAAGAATAGAGTTTCCTTTCGAAAGGCAATGAAAAAAGCTATTGAATTAGCTGAACAAGCGGATGCAAAGGGAATTCAGGTACAAATTGCAGGACGTCTCAATGGAAACGAAATTGCCCGCGTTGAATGGATTAGAGAAGGTAGGGTTCCCCTACAGACCATTCGAGTTAAAATTGATTATTGTTCCTATCCAGTTCGAACTATCTATGGAGTATTAGGGATAAAAATTTGGATATTTTTGGATGAAGAGTAATGGCTCCTTTCTTGCGATTCTATTCATGGATAAGTATCCATGGACAGGGCAAAAAACTCAATTTAGTTTAGGTCTTTTTCCGTTTAGTCAAAACGAATCAATTATATATGTTTGAATAACAATTCGATTTACCACTTTGATATGATAGAATTGCTATGCTTAGTGTGTGACTCGTTGGGACTAAAAGAAAGAATTGGACCCTATCTAATATAAATTAATAACCAGCTCATTGCTTCGTATTCTCAAGATCCAAGGAATCGGTCATTATATGAGATAATAATCATATATTTGTAGCAACTGAAATCCTTTTTCAATAAAGTAAAAATGAATCTTGATTGATTGTGTAAGTTGTGAAACCAAAATAGAGGGATGCGGATGAATGGAAAGATGAGAGAAAGGGAGAAGGGGAAAAGAAATGATATATTATTCCAATATGTATGGTCTATGAATCATCTCAGAAAGGGCAATGTGATAAGGCATCATATACTATAATATAATTCAATTCATCTATAATTTAGATAGATTTCATAGGAAAAAATAAAGAGCATTGAGTCGATAGAGACTGAGGAGATTGACTCAGGGACAGATTAAATTAGAAGCTCCATTGCAGAATTCAGACCTCGACATTAATGGAGGAGAAGCTATGGGAACGACGGAACCTGTGACTGCGGAGGATTCGATTGAAAACGAATCCTAATGATTCACTGGACGGGATGGCGGAACGCGCCGGGAGCGAACTGATTTCTTCAAAGAGGTTATGGAGAGACCCTACGAATAAAGCAGATAAATATAAAAGAGTAAATATTCGCCCGCGAAATTTCATTCATTAAATAATCCTAATATTATTTATCGTTTATTTATCGTTTCATTCGCGAGGAGCTGGATGAGAAGAAACTCTCATGTCCGGTTCTGTAGTAGAGATGGAATTGAGACACTACCATCAACTATAACCCCAAAAGAACCAGGTTTCGTAAACAACATAGAGGAAGAATGAAAGGAGTATCTTATCGGGGCAATCGTATTTGTTTCGGTAGATATGCGCTTCAGGCACTTGAACCCGCTTGGATCACATCTAGACAAATAGAAGCAGGGCGCCGCGCAATGACACGATATGCCCGTCGTGGCGGAAAAATATGGGTACGTATATTCCCCGACAAACCCGTTACACTAAGACCCGCGGAAACACGTATGGGTTCGGGTAAGGGATCTCCCGAATATTGGGTATCCGTCGTTAAACCGGATCGAATACTTTATGAAATGGGCGGAGTATCAGAAACCGTAGCCAGAGCCGCTATGGAAATAGCGGCGCGCAAAATGCCTATACGAACAAAATTCGTTATTGCGGAATAGGGATATCGGACCAAAGGAATATTTATGAATGATGAAAAATATAATCTATAATCGCTGGTTTACTTATTTCTGGACAGAAAATTTGCTTTTCCCCCTCGCCTCTTGCATTGAAAGAACTCAAATAAAAGAAAGATGATTCAACCTCAGACCCTTTTGAATGTAGCGGACAACAGCGGAGCTCGAAAACTGATGTGTATTCGAATCATAGGAGCTAGTAATTACCGATATGCTCATATCGGTGACGTTATTGTTGCTGTAATCAAAGAAGCAGTGCCAAATATGCCCCTGGAAAGATCAGAAGTAATCAGAGCTGTAATTGTACGTACATGTAAAGAACTCAAGCGCGACAACGGTATGATAATCCGGTATGATGACAATGCAGCAGTTGTCATTGATCAAGAAGGAAATCCAAAAGGCACCCGAGTTTTTGGTTCAATTGCTCGTGAATTGAGACAGTTAAATTTCACTAAGATAGTCTCATTAGCTCCCGAAGTATTATAAATAATGAACGCTAGTAGACGAGACAATAGTGTAGTAGGGTCTTTGAAATGGATCAATTAGTAGATTATGTCTCAGGCATATACCTTTAATGAAAAAGAAAAAAAGAAACATGTTGATTATATCAAAGAAAAAAAAAAGATAGTTCGTCATGGGTAGAGACACTATTGCCGATATAATAACTTATATAAGAAATGCTGACATGGATAAAAAAGGAACAGTTCGAATACCATCCACTAATATTACCGAAAACATTGTTAAAATACTTCTACGAGAGGGTTTTATCGAAAATGTTAGGAAGCACCGGGAAAACAACAAGGATTTCTTGGTTTTAACCCTACGACATAGAAGAAATAGGAAAAGAGCATATAGAAATATTTTAAAGCGTATCAGCAGACCTGGTCTGCGAATCTATTCCAACTCTCAACGAATTCCTAGGATTTCAGGCGGGATAGGGGTTGTAATTCTTTCTACTTCTAGAGGTATAATGACAGATCGAGAAGCTCGACTAGAAAGAATTGGAGGAGAAATTTTGTTTTATATATGGTGAGGTGATCCATCTGGTATACGAATTTGATACGTAACTTCCTATTTATGAAAAAGAGAGTAGAGGTGGGTTGTCTAATGTCACTCCTCCTCCATTAGTTAATACTTCAAGGAGGTTACCTGGAATGAAAGAACAAAAATTGATCCATGAAGGTTTAATTACTGAATCACTTCCCAATGGCATGTTCTGGGTTCGCTTAGATAACGAAGACCTGGTTCTAGGTTATGTTTCAGGGCGGATACGACGTAGTTTTATACGAATACTACCAGGAGATAGAGTAAAAATAGAAGTCAGCCGTTATGATTCAACAAGGGGACGTATAATTTATAGACTTCGCAATAAAGATTCAAACGATTAGGTGTTTCAATTTTCATGGGGATAAATTTTGAGGCTCAAACACTAACTTAAGGTTAATTAAAGAAAAGAGACTTATTTTCTTTCAAAGAGTAGATTCGGAGGAACAACAAATATGAAAATAAGAGCTTCTGTTCGTAAGATTTGTGAAAAATGTCGACTGATCC